CAATTTAGATAGTCCTTTGTGGCTCCGGTGGCGACTAGATCAACGTGTCATTGGTTCAAGAGAAGTTCCCGTCGAAGTTCAATATGAATCTTCGGGCACTTATCATGAGATTTATGAGCACTATCTAATAGTAGGAAGTGTAAAAAAAGAAATTGGCTGTGTATACATTCGAACCACCGTCGGTCATATTTTTTTTTATCGAGAGATAGAAGAAGCCATACAGGGATTTTGCCGGGCCTACTCATATACTATCTAAACTAAGAAATTTAGAGATATTCATACCTGTGGGAATTAAGGTCTCTCCAATTTCACTGGTATCATAATTTCTTAATTTATGCGCAAATAAAAATTTAGGAAAGGAAGTTTTCGAATCACTGACTCAGGTCCATTGTCGAATCCTACTCAGCGGAATATGGGGGTACTTATGGCAGAACGGGTCGATCTGGTCTTTCACAATAAAGTGATAGATAGAACTGCTATGAAACGACTTATTAGCAGATTAATAGATCATTTCGGAATGGCATATACATCACATATCCTGGATCAAATGAAGACTTTGGGTTTCCAGCAAGCCACTGTTACATCTATTTCATTAGGAATAGATGATCTTTTAACAATACCATCTAAGGGATGGTTAGTCCGAGACGCTGAACAACAAAGTTTTTTTTTGGAGAAACACCATCATTATGGGAATGTACATGCGGTAGAAAAATTACGTCAATCTATTGAGATATGGTATGCCACAAGCGAATATTTGAGACAAGAAATGAATCCTAATTTTCGGATGACTGATCCTTCTAATCCAGTCCATCTAATGTCCTTTTCGGGAGCTAGAGGAAATGCATCTCAAGTACATCAATTAGTAGGTATGAGAGGATTAATGTCGGATCCCCAAGGACAAATGATTGATTTACCTATTCAAAGCAATTTGCGTGAAGGACTCTCTTTGACAGAATATATAATTTCCTGCTACGGAGCCCGCAAAGGAGTAGTGGATACTGCTGTACGTACATCAGATGCTGGATATCTCACGCGTAGACTTGTTGAAGTGGTTCAACACATTATTATACGTAGAATAGATTGTGGTACTATCCAAGGTATTTCCGTGAGTCCTCGAAATGAGATGACAGAAATAATTTTTGCCCAAACACTAATTGGTCGTGTATTAGCAGACGATATATATATAGGTCTACGATGTATTGCCACTAGGAATCAAGATATTGGGATTGGGCTTATCAATCAATTCATAACTTTTCGAGCACGACCAATATATATTCGAACCCCCTTTACTTGCAGAAGCACATCTTGGATCTGTCAATTATGTTATGGTCGAAGTCCCACTCATGGTGACCTAGCCGAATTGGGAGAAGCTGTAGGTATTATTGCGGGTCAATCGATTGGGGAACCGGGGACTCAACTAACATTAAGAACTTTTCATACCGGTGGAGTATTCACAGGTGGTACTGCCGAACATGTACGAGCTCCTTCTAATGGAAAAATAAAATTTAATGAGGATTTTGTTCATCCTACGCGTACCCGTCATGGGCATCCTGCTTTTTTATGTTCTATAGATTTATATGTAATTATTGAGAATCGGAGTGTTATCCATAATGTGAATATTCCGCCAAAGAGTTTGATTTTAGTTCAAAATAATCAATATGTAGAATCAGAACAAGTGATTGCTGAGATTCGCGCGGGAACGTCCACTTTTCATTTTAAAGAGAAAGTCCGAAAACATATTTACTCTGAATCAGAGGGAGAAATGCACTGGAGTACGGGTGTCTACCATGCACCCGAATATACATATGGTAATGTTCATCTATTACCAAAAACAAGTCATTTATGGATATTAGCAGGAGGCCCGCGCGGATCCAGTATAATGTCTTTTTCGATCCACAAGGATCAAGATCAAATTAATGCTCATTCTTTTTCTGTCGAAGACAAATATATCTCTGACCTCTCAATGACTAATGATCGAGTAAGACATAAATTGTTGGATATTTCTAGTAAAAAAGATATGGAAATCATTGATTATTCAATATCTAATCGAATTATATCCAATGGTAAGTGGAATTTAATATATCCGTCTATTCTCCAAGAGAATTCAGATTTATTAGCGAAAAGGCGAAAAAATAGATTCATCATCCCATTAAAATATGATCAAGAATGGCAAAAAGAACTAATATCCTGTTTTGGTATTTCAATTGAAATACCCATAAATGGTATTTTACGTAGAAATAGTATTCTTGCTTATTTTGATGATCCACGATACAGAAGAAGCAGTTCAGGAATTACTAAATATGGGACTGCGGAGGTAGATTCAATCATAAAAAAAGAGGATTTGATTGAGTATCGAGGAACAAAAGAATTGAGTCTGAAATACCAAATGAAAGTAGATCGGTTTTTTTTCATTCCCGAAGAAGTGCATATTTTACCTGGATCCTCGTCCATAATGGTCCGGAACAATAGTATCATTAGAGTATATACACGACTTGCTTTAAATAAAAGAAGTCGAATAGGCGGATTAGTTCGAGTGGAAAGAAAAAAAAAAAGTATTGAACTGAGAATCTTTTATGGAGATATTCATTTTCCTGGAGAGACAGATAAGATATCCAGGCACTGCGGCATTTTGATACCGCCAGTAACAGGAAAAAAAAAAAATTCTAAGGAATCAAAAAAATTGAAAGATTGGATCTATGTCCAGCGGATCACACCTACCAAGAAAAAGTTTTTTGTTTCGGTTCGGCCCGTAGTCACATATGAAATAGCCGACGGGATAAATTTAGCAACACTTTTTCCTCAGGATCTCTTGCGGGAAAAGAATGATGTCCAACTTCGAATTGTCAATTATATCCTTTATGAATATGGCAAGTCAATTCGAGGAATTTATAACACAAGTATTCAATTAGTTCGGACTTGCTTAGTATTAAATTGGGACCAAAAACAAAATGGTTCCAAAAAAGAGGTTTATGCCTCCTTTGTTGAGGTAAGGACAAATGATCTAATTCGTGATTTCATAAGAATTGAGTTAGTCAAGTCCACTCTTTCATATAGCGGAAAAAGATATAATATAACAGATTCGGGATTGATTCCTATTCCTAATAAGGGGCTAGATCGCGCCAATATCAATCCCTTTCATTCCAAGGCGAAGTTTCAATTACTTATCCAACAGCAAGGAACTATTGGTACGCTGTTGAATCAACATAAGGAATGCCAATCTTTGATAATTTTGTCATCATCCAACTGTTTTCGAATTAGTCCATTCAAGGGTTCGAAATATAACAATGCGATAAAAGAATTGGATCCCCTAATCCCAATTAGGTATTTGTTGGGTCCCTTAGGTACTATTGTACCTAAAATAACGAATTTTTATTTATCTTACCATTTATTAACTCATAATCAAATCTCGTTAAAGAAATATTTACTACTTAACAATTTTAAACAGACTTTTAAAGTACTTCAAGTACTTAAATATTGTTTAATGGATGAAAATAGAAGAATTTATAATCCCAATTCATGCAGTAATATAATTTTGAATCCATTCCATTTAAATTGTTGTTTTCTTCATCACGATTCTGGTGAAGAGACATCCACAATAATTTGCCTTGGGCAATTTATTTGTGAAAATGCATGTTTATTCAAATATGGGCCACACATAAAAAAATCTGGTCAAATTTTAATTGTTCATGTTGACTCCTTAGTTATAAGATCGGCTAAGCCCTATTTGGCTACCCCAGGAGCAACAGTTCATGGTCATTATGGAGAAATCCTTTATGAAGGAAAGACACTAGTTACATTTATATATGAAAAATCAAGATCTGGTGACATAACGCAGGGTCTTCCAAAAGTGGAACAGGTCTTAGAAGTGCGTTCAATTGATTCAATATCGATGAACCTCGAAAAGAGAGTCGAAAGTTGGAACGAACGTATACCAAGAATTCTTGGAATCCCCTGGGGATTCTTGATTGGAGCTGAGTTAACCATAGCCCAGAGTCGTATCTCTTTGGTTAATAAAATTCAAAAGGTTTATCGATCTCAGGGAGTACAGATCCATAATAGACATATAGAGATCATTGTACGTCAAATAACATCAAAAGTGTTGGTTTCAGAAGATGGAATGTCTAATGTTTTTTCACCCGGAGAATTAATCAGATTGTTGCGAGCGGAACGAGCGGGACGTGCTTTAGACGAAGCGATCAATTATCGGGCAATCTTATTGGGAATAACGAGGACATCCCTGAATACTCAAAGTTTCATATCCGAAGCGAGTTTTCAAGAAACCGCTCGAGTTTTAGCAAAAGCCGCTTTACGAGGTCGTATTGATTGGTTGAAAGGACTGAAAGAGAACGTTGTTCTGGGGGGGCTTATTCCTGTTGGTACTGGATTCAAAAAATTAGTACACCATTCAAGGGAAAACAAAAATATTTATTTGGAAATCAAAAGGAAAAATTTATTCGAGTTGGAAATGGGAGATATTTTGTTATACCATAGAGAATTATGTGCTCCAAACAATTTTCATGGGACATCACAACAACCATTTACGCGATTTTCCTAAGAAGAGATTCATTCTTTTTACTTTAACTATTTGGTTAGGTTGGCCCAATTATTTATATTAATTTAGTAATAAAAAAATAAGTAATTAAAAGAAATTAATGGTTTGGGCTATATATCAAGGGTCAATCCACGGTAGAAGGTTCCGTCGGAACAATTATTTATTTCAGGGTACCTTGTCGCTTAAAAAAAAAAAAAAAAGAGGAAGTGTGGGGAAATGCGGGGAAAAATGATAAAAAGATATTGGAACATCAATTTAGGAGAAATGATGGAAGCGGGAGTGCACTTTGGTCATGGTACTCGAAAATGGAATCCTAGAATGGCCCCTTACATCTCTGCAAAGCGTAAAGGTATTCATATTATAAATCTTACGAGAACTGCTCGTTTTTTATCAGAAGCCTGTGATTTAGTTTTTAATGCAGCAAGTAGTGGAAAAACCTTTTTAATCGTTGGTACCAAAAATAAAGTAGCGGATTTAGTAGCATCAGCTGCAATAGGGGCTCGGTGTCATTATGTTAATAAAAAGTGGCTCGGTGGTATGTTAACGAACTGGTCCACTACGGAAACGAGACTTAATAAGTTTAGGGACTTAAGAGCCGAACAAAAGATGGGGAAACTCAACCATCTTTCCAAAAGAGATGCAGCAATGGTGAAGAGAAAATTATCTACCTTGCAAACATATTTGGGTGGGATCAAATATATGACGGGGTTACCCGATATTGTAATCATCGTTGATCAGCAAGAAGAATATACGGCTCTTCGAGAATGTGTCATTTTAGGGATTCCTACTATTTGTTTAATTGATACAAATTGTGACCCGGATCTCGCAGATATTTCGATTCCAGCTAACGATGATGCTATAGCTTCAATTCGATTCATTCTTAACAAATTAGTATTCGCAATTTGCGAGGGTCGTTATAGCTATATAAGAAATCGTTGATTATGATTAAGAATAATAAAATTAATTAATTGTTTGGGAACTCGATCGATTTATTGGATCGGTTACTATTCTTGAACTTCAAAAAGAGATAGAGATAAAAATAGGGATATTTATATTATGTTATGTGATTTTTTAGTATCCTAAATTCAATTTGTATTAAAAGATGATTAATGTTGGTGAGTTGAGAAAGAGATGGTTGAATCAAAATAATTTTTTAAGTTCGATTTATATCAGAGGACAATATGAATGCTATACCATGTTCCATTAAAATACTCAATGGGTTATACGATATATCGGGTGTAGAAGTAGGCCAACATTTATATTGGCAAATAGGAGGTTTACAAATCCATGCCCAAGTACTTATCACTTCTTGGGTCGTAATTGCTATCTTATTAGGTTCAGTCATCATAGCAGTTCGGAATCCACAAACAATTCCGACCGACGGTCAGAATTTCTTCGAATATGTCCTTGAATTTATTCGAGACTTGAGTAAAACTCAGATTGGAGAAGAATATGGCCCTTGGGTTCCCTTTATTGGAACTATGTTCCTATTTATTTTTGTTTCTAACTGGTCAGGTGCTCTTTTACCTTGGAAAATTATACAGTTACCTCATGGGGAGTTAGCTGCGCCTACGAATGATATAAATACTACTGTTGCTTTAGCTTTACTCACGTCAGTGGCATATTTTTATGCAGGTCTTACCAAAAAAGGATTGGGGTATTTTGGGAAATACATCCAACCAACTCCAATACTTTTACCAATTAACATCCTAGAAGATTTTACAAAACCTTTATCTCTTAGTTTTCGACTTTTCGGGAATATATTGGCTGATGAATTAGTAGTTGTTGTTCTTGTTTCTTTAGTACCTTCAGTAGTTCCTATCCCCGTTATGTTTCTCGGATTATTTACAAGCGGTATTCAAGCTCTTATTTTTGCAACTTTAGCCGCGGCTTATATAGGTGAATCCATGGAGGGTCATCATTGATTAGCTTTTTAATAGTCTTTTTTCACTTACCCGAAGTCATGCATGATTCCAAATACGCACTTGGTTGGGCAACATAATACATATATATTTGTATCTATATATGTATGGATGACCTAATCTCGTAAGAGGGAAGACAGACGATATTACGGAATTGGAAAAATATGGGTTAGGGGGTCAAGTCAAACTAGATATATGTAATATCTATAAGTTTAACCCTTAGATATGAGATATGTTTCGAAGAATAATTCTAAAATCCAATTCAATATAAAATAAAATGTCAGGTGGTTTACATTATGTAAGAAACAAATGTATATGTGATATTAGATATTTATTAGTTATATAGGAATTATTCCTATGGATTATATATTTCTATATTTTATTATTTTATTCCTATTTCTTTCCCAGTATATTATTAATATCTATATTTTATATTTATATTATAATACTATTTATTATTACTATTATTGAATGTTGATTCTTTTATTTTTTTTTTTAACCACACTGCATTTCGTTTAGATGGATTACAATACAATATAAGTCTTTCTCTTTCGTCTGTAATTGTAGATTGAATGAAAAAACAGATGAACGTATGGATATAGAAAGTAAGTAAAGAACGAAGATATTGAATGAAAGAATGGTTCGAAACTAAGAAATGCAATAAGTAGAACTATATGCATATGAGTTTACAAAGATTTGATTATGAGTAGAAACTAAAAAAAAAGAGATATCGAAGTCATTCTGACGATTCACTAATATTATAATTTCAATTCAGAGTTTTTAATTACTTTGACCCGATAGATCGTAGTGATAAAATAAGTAATAATGCATTGGTTGATTGTATCATTAACCATTTATTTTTTTTGTACGAGGAACTTACTATGAATCCACTGATTTCTGCCGCTTCCGTTATTGCTGCTGGATTGGCCGTAGGGCTTGCTTCCATTGGACCTGGAGTTGGCCAAGGTACTGCTGCGGGCCAAGCTGTAGAAGGTATTGCGAGACAACCAGAAGCGGAAGGTAAAATACGAGGTACTTTATTGCTTAGTCTAGCTTTTATGGAAGCTTTAACAATTTACGGACTGGTCGTGGCATTAGCACTTTTATTTGCAAATCCTTTTGTTTAATTTAATCCTAAAATTAGAAATGTGAAAACGTACGTTATGCACTTTTTTCTTAGTCTTAGTTTATTTTATTAACTTGGACTTGCCGTTTGCTTCTTCTAATTATATCAACACTTTAATCCTAACAATTACTTATGAGACAATACCCCGGGAAGGGTTTATTTGAGGATGAGGAATTCACGGATCCGATCGCTTTCTTCCTTCCCATTCCCACCCTTAGTACAAGGGAAACCCCTTACTAAGAAACGTTTCAACAAACGAAATATTTCGCAATTGGTGTGAGGCCTAAGACCTAACCTAATAAGTATCTTAATCTTTTTATGGAGAACTTAAAAAAATAATAAATTTTCAAGTTCTAAATTACTATTATAAATTACTAGATGATTTAATCTATTCCCATAAAAAATAAATTAATAAAAAGAAATCGATCAGGGCGAGGCGAGTGAGGTGATACAAAAAGAACTATGTTCTTTGGTAGTCTTATCTATAAGAAAGAGGAGAGTATATGAAAAATATAACCTATTTTTTCGTTTCCTTGGGCTATTGGCCATCTGCCGGAAGTTTCGGATTTAATACCGATATTTTAGCAACAAATCCAATAAATCTAAGTGTGGTGCTTGGTGTATTGATTTTTTTTGGAAAGGGAGTGTGTGCGAGTTGTATATTTCAAGAATAGGTTGCATCCAACCAACTGCACGTTATTATGATTCTTTTTTTTTTTTTTTAGGATAAGAAATAGGAAAGAAAGGTGCACGATCTCGACGAATTACTTATGAATAAATTAATAAATCATATGTAAGAACCATAGCATTTCGTGATTCATTGGTAAATCTTGATTCTCTATCGACCAATAATGTGAGACCATTAACATGGTTAAAGCTAAACTGTTTGAAGTTCAGGCACAACATGGTACTCTTTCTAACACTACATTAGTAGCAAAATGGTTTCAAAATAAATAGTTGATAATTCATCCGATATAGAACACTCATATTGATAAAATAATTTGAAACCTTTTATTAGAAAAAGGGGCGCTTTGCCCTTTTTACCCAATGCCGAATCGATGACCTATGTATAAAAAGAGGCATTTTTGGATTTAATGAAGATTTTAATAAAAAGGGAAATACAAAATAAAATATAATAATTTTTTTTTAATAAAAAACAAATAAATAAACAACTTTGCTGACAATTATGGATTTTTGTCTGGTCGGAAGAGCCCTCCTAATATTCTGTATATCAGTTTCAATATCTTTGAATACGAACAGAAAAGAGAGAGGGTAGGCTCATTATAGTAAAAGATATGGGTGGGAATGCCCATAAAATAAATAATTGAATTGATTGAGCGTGAGAGCCAAATGAATCGAAAGATTCATGTTTGGTTCGGGAAGAGATCATGGGAGTTGGGAAATTAATGGTAAGATAATCTACTTTCATTAAATGATTTATTAGATAATCGAAAACAGAGGATCTTGAGTACTATTCGTAATTCTGAAGAATTACGTAAAGGGACCATTGAGCAGCTTGAAAGAGCCCGGGCTCGCTTACGTAAAGTGGAAATTGAAGCGGATGAGTATCGAATGAATGGATACTCTGATATAGAGCGGGAAAAAGTCAATTTAATTAAGGCTACTAGTGAGAGTTTGGAACGATTAGAAAATTACAAAAATGAAACCCTTCATTTTGAACAACAAAGAGCGATTAATCAGGTTCGACAACGAGTTTTCCAACAAGCCTTACAAAGAGCTCTAGGAACTCTTAATAGTTGTTTGAATAACGAGTTACATTTACTTACCATAAGTGCCAATATTAACACCCTCGGGGCCATGGAAAAAATAACGGATTAGCCTTTCGACTTTTACTTTAGTTTAGAGTTTAGGCATTATTTTTTTTCCTTTGCTTCCGAAAAAGAATAAAAAGATACTAATGGCAACCCTTCGAGCCGACGAAATTAGTAATATTATCCGTGAACGTATTGAACAATATAATAGAGAAGTAAAGATTGTAAATACCGGTACCGTACTTCAAGTAGGCGATGGCATTGCTCGTGTTCATGGTCTTGATGAAGTAATGGCAGGTGAATTAGTAGAATTTGAAGAAGGTACAATAGGTATTGCTCTGAATTTGGAATCAAATAATGTTGGTGTTGTATTAATGGGCGATGGTTTGATGATCCAAGAGGGAAGTTCTGTAAAAGCAACAGGAAGAATTGCTCAGATACCTGTGAGTGAGGCTTATTTAGGTCGTGTTATAAATGCTCTGGCTAAACCTATTGATGGGAGAGGTGAAATTTCAGCTTCTGAATCTCGGTTAATTGAATCTCCTGCCCCAGGTATTATTTCAAGACGTTCCGTATATGAGCCTCTTCAAACAGGGCTTATTGCCATTGATGCGATGATCCCTATAGG